AAAAAAAGAAGTCCTTTCCCTTTCATTATTATTTATTTTTAATAAAGCAACTAAAGGAAAACTTTTTTTAATCGATTTTGGCTCTTCTTTACCCCATAGAGATATTGAATAGAAGGAATTTCCTTTTTTGCCACTGTAATTTTGAAAACGAACGTTTAAATGTCCTTCAAAAGTAAGTAAATAAACCCGAAACATATAAAATGCAGTTAATCCGGCTGTGAAAGAAGCAATTATTGCGAAAATCGGTGAATATAACCAACTATCATTAAGAATTTCATCTTTGGACCAAAAACAAGCAAGAGGTGGAATACCACAAAGAGAAAGTGTACCTAATAAAAAAGCAGTTTTTGTAATTGGCACGTGCTTTCTTAACCCGCCCATAAGAGCCATGTTCTGGCTTTTATCTGGAGCGTATCCAACAAGAGCTTCCATTGAATGAATAATTGATCCGGATCCTAAAAACAACAAGGCTTTCGAATAAGCATGAGTAATCAAATGAAATAAAGCGGCTCGATAGGACCCCATACCTAGAGCTAACATCATATAACCCAATTGAGACATTGTAGAATAGGCTAAACTTTTCTTAATATCTTTTTGAGCAAGAGCTAAAGTGGCTCCTAATAATACTGTTATTATACCTATAAAAGATATTAGATTCATTATGTACGGTATCGCTATGAAAAGTGGAAGAAGACGAGCTACAAGAAAAATTCCCGCTGCTACCATAGTAGCGGCGTGGATAAGAGCCGAAATAGGAGTAGGCCCCTCCATGGCATCAGGTAACCATACATGAAGGGGAAATTGTGCGGATTTAGCAACTGCGCCGCCAAATAATAGAAAGGCACACAAAGTAACAAATAAAAAGTTAACCTCCTTATTATAAATCAAGTTATTGAATATTTCGAACAAATCCCGAAATTCGAAACTACCCGTTGTCCAATAAAGACCTAAGATTCCTAATAATAAACCAAAATCCCCTACACGATTAGTTACAAAGGCTTTTTGACAAGCACTTGCCGCACTAGGTCGTGTGAACCAAAACCCTATTAATAGATAAGAACACATCCCAACCAATTCCCAAAAAATATAAATTTGTATCAAATTCGAACTTGTAACTAATCCCAACATTGAAGTATTAAAAAAACTCATATAAGCAAAAAATCTCAAATATCCTTGATCATGAGACATATAATTGTCGCTATAAAAAAGAACCAGAATTCCAACTGTGGTGATTAATATTGACATAATAGAAGTAAGCGGATCAATAAAGTGTCCGAACTCGAAAGAAAAATCATTATTGATGGTCAAAGACCATATGTATTGATAGATAGAACTCCTATTTATTTGCTGAATAGATAGATCGACCGAAAAAATCATAACTATACTTAACAAAAAAATACTAGGAAAAGCCCAAATACGGCGAAGATTTTTTGTTGCCGTTGGAAAAAGTAGAAGTCCCACTCCTATTAACATAGGAACTGGAAGCGGAACGAAAGGTATGATCCAAGAATATTGATATGTATGTTCCATAAAAATAATAATTTTTTTATTCTTAATTAATTGTTTCTGATTCACCGGTTCTTATCTCTTTTAAAAGAGATTACTAAAGTATTAAAAAAGCAACTGAAACTAAAATGGAATTTTCTATTCGTAGTTAGTTTGAACCTTTCTCAACTACTTCAAAAATTTGCAAAGTGAAAAATAACGAATCCTTTTATACTAAGTTTATACTAAGTAAGATTTTTGTAAGATTTTTAGGAAAACGTAGCAGCCAATTCCAATTTCCATTATTATTCCCTATTACAAAAATTTATGGACATATATCAAGACTAAAAAATTGGACAAAAAAAAGAAGTACTTTATTTTGATATCAATCATCGGATGTCCCATAACTTTGCCTAATAAAAAAACAACTAGGTATTTTTGTTTGTTTATTCAGAATAATTAACGAGTTTAATTCGGGACTGATTGATTGTGTTCTATTCTAATAAATGGTATTTAATAACCAATTACTAGAATTACTAGAAAAGAAAAAGATTCAAGTTTTTTATTAGGTAGGTAAGGGTTCTTAAGCTTGTTCGATATGTATTTTTTATGTACAAATGTAACATCCCAAAAAAAGACAGAGATAGAAAGGTATCACAAATAACTCCGAAATACAAATTATTTTGCCTCAGATATTGTATGGAATAGGAATTGAAAAAAAAAAAAAAAATGATTTGTTTTAAACAATAGATGTCTTTCACATCCAATTTTTGTAATGAATAACTTTTTATTTTTTGAATGGCAGTTCCAAAAAAACGTAGTTCTATATTAAAAAAACGTATTCGTAAAAATATTTGGAAAAAAGGGGGATATTGGGCAGCGCGGAAAGCTTTTTCGTTAGCGAAATCCCTTTCGACCGGGAATTCAAAAAGTTTTTTGTACGACAAATAATTAATAAAACGTTGGAATAATTGGAATCCGCATCCACCTGACTCCAAAAACGAGCCGATTTAGTTTCGAATTTCGATTCCATTTTTTAATATAGAATAGAAAAATAGAAGTAAAAAAAATAGAAATAGAAAAAGTAAGTAATAAATAATAATTTCCATTCCCTACTGTTTTGAACCAATGGATTTGGCTACTGAATCGGTACTTTTTTTTATTTGAAAAAAAAAAGAATAAAAAATTGAGAGTTTTGCCTTTATTTGTATTTGAATATGCTTTTCATTCCCGGGATGAGGATTCTTAATTTCCCCATCACCCACCCACTTATAAATAAGACAATAATAAATTATAAATAAGACAATAATAAAGGTTTTGTTTTGTCTTTTCTTTTTTTTTTTATATTTCTCCTTTTCTATTTCAATTTATGCTATTCTATAGCATAAATTGAAATCTTTAGACAAAAGCAATGAGTTGTTGAAACTAATTTTGAATTATACTTTTTTTTTTAACTTTCTGAATCATCACTCCAAGTGAGAATGAGAAAAGCGTCTTTCGCCATTTCGGCGTATTTCTAATTTCTATACGAATAGTATGCAATTTATAAGTAATAAAAGAATCCTATGTTTGAAAGGGAGGATCAATCTAAAAATATCGATTTTTAGAATTCGGATTTAGAAATAAATTTTTGAAGTAGGACAATAGAAATCAAAATTCTTTTATATAATATGTATAGCTCGATACCTAATTGGTTTGATAAACCCTAAGACAAATTCATACTGAAAAAAACCTAACGATTATCACAAGACAAAAGTTATGCAAATTAAATCAAATTTTTTGAATTATTGGATATTATGCTTAAATTGTGATCGTGATCCATAAAAAAGAAAAAGAATATGTTATTGTTAAGTTAAATAAAACTGAAACCTTAAATAACTAAATAAAACGATAAAAAAGAGACTGTTTCAATAGAGATTGAAACAAGTTTTTATTCATCAATTGAATGCTTCCTAAAAACCAAAAGTATTTCATTGAAACTTTCTCTTTCACTTTCCATCTCGACGATTAAATAAAAATAAGTTATTATTATTTCTAGCAAGCCGCTATGGTGAAATCGGTAGACACGCTGCTCTTAGGAAGCAGTGCTAGAGCATCTCGGTTCGAATCCGAGTGGCGGCATAACATCTTCTAAAAGATATATAAAATAGAAAAGCCCTATAATGAAAATGAATTGAATTTCCGACTTCCATTCCGTATACTCGAGAGACTTTCACTTTTTCCTTTTAATTTCATTTTTTATTTATGATATTTTCAACTTTAGAACATATATTAACTCATATATCATTTTCGGTCATTTCAATTGGAATTACAATCCATTTAATAACCTTATTAGTCGATGAAATCGTAGGACTATATAATTCATCAGAAAAGGGGATGATAGCTACCCTTTTCTGTCTAACAGGATTATTAGTAATTCGTTGGATTTATTCGGGGCATTTCCCATTAAGTGATTTATATGAATCATTAATCTTTCTGTCATGGAGTTTCTCCATTATTCATAGGATTTTAAAACATAAAAATCATTTAAGCGCAATAACCGCGCCAAGTGCTATTTTTACCCAAGGCTTTGCAACTTCGTGTTTGTTAACCAAAATGCATCAATCCGAAATATTAGTGCCCGCTCTACAAGTTCAGTGGTTAATGATGCACGTAAGTATGATGGTATTCGGCTATGCAGCTCTTTTATGCGGATCATTATTATCCACAGCTCTTCTAGTCATTACATTTCGAAAAGTGATAAGGATTTTTGGTAAAAGCAATAAATTATTAAATGGAACTGTAACTGAGTCATTTTCCTTCGGTGAAATACAATACATGAATGCAAAAACCAATGTTTTACTAAATACTTATTTTTTTTCTGCTAGAAATTATTACAGGTATCAATTGATTCAACAATTGGATCATTGGAGTTATCATATTATTAGTCTAGGATTTATCTTTTTAACCATAGGTATTCTTTCAGGCGCAGTATGGGCTAATGAGGCATGGGGATCATATTGGAATTGGGATCCAAAGGAAACTTGGGCATTTATTACTTGGACTATATTCGGGATTTATTTCCATACTCGAACAAATAAAAAATCGGAAGGTTTTAATTCCGCAATTGTGGCTTCTATGGGCTTTGTTATAATTTGGATATGTTATTTCGGGGTCAATCTATTAGGAATAGGGTTACATAGTTATGGTTCATTTAATTAACAATTCACATCTAATTGAATTGCAAATTGAAGAAAAGAAAGGGCCTGATGAAGACAAACATAGGATGGCGCATATATATAAACGAAACTGAGTGGAAACCGCCGAGAACCTTTTGAATCACTCCACTACTTGATTCAAAAGGTTCTCACAAACCAAAAAGGGGTTTGGTTACAATTCAAATTTATTTTTTCTTTTTTTATTCATGAAAATTCTCTATAAAAAAATTAGATAGAATAGCTTCGACCTTGTCCACTGATAGTGACAGAACGAAATCCGGATAAATACCAATACCAAGTACGGGTAGAAGAATAGAGATCAAAACAAATAATTCCCGTGGTCCAGAATCAAAAAAATAAGAGTTTACGCCATTAAATAGCTTGTACCCATAAAACATTTGCCGTAACATAGATAATGAATAAATAGGAGTTAATATCATTCCAATTGCCATTACAAAAGTAATCGGTATTTTTGCTATTAAAAAATATTTTTGGCTAGTAATTATTCCAAAAAATACTATCAATTCCGCAACAAAACCACTCATGCCCGGTAATGCAAGCGAAGCCATTGATAAGATACTAAATAGCGTGAATATCTTTGGAATTGGTATAGCCAGTCCGCCCATTTCGTCGAGATAACCATGACGTATTCTATCATAACTCGTTCCTGCTAAGAAAAAAAGTGCAGCGCTAATAAACCCATGAGAAATTATTTGTAAAATGGCTCCGCTGAGTCCTGTATCGGTTATCGAGCCAATTCCTATAATTATGAAACCCATATGAGATACAGAGGAATAGGCGATTCTTTTTTTTAAATTGCGTTGGCCAGGAGATGTTAAAGCTGCATAAATTATTTGCATTGTACCTACTATGATTAACCAGGGAGAAAATAGAGAATGAGCGTGCGGTAATAGTTCCATATTGATCCGAACCAAGCCATATGCTCCCATTTTTAATAAGATTCCGGCCAGAAGCATACAAGTACTGTAATGGGCCTCCCCATGGGTGTCCGGTAACCATGTATGTAAGGGTATAATCGGTGATTTGACAGCAAAAGCAATAAGAAATCCAATATAGAATAGTATTTCCAGTGCCACGGGATACGATCGATTAGCTAATATTTCCAAATTTAATGTTGGTTCATTGGAACCATATAAACCGATACCCAAAACTCCTATTAATAGAAAAACGGAACCTCCTGCAGTGTACAAAATAAACTTTGTAGCTGAATAAAGACGTTTCTTTCCACCCCATGCTGATAGAAGTAGATAAACAGGAATTAATTCTAATTCCCACATGATGAAAAAAAGTAAAAGGTCACGAGAAGCAAATGATCCTATTTGACCGCTATACATTGCTAACATCAGGAAATAGAATAATCGGGAATTCCGAGTAACTGGCCAAGCCGCTAACGTAGCTAAAGTGGTGATAAATCCCGTCAATAAAATGGGTCCTAGGGAAAGTCCATCTATTCCCAATCTCCAGTAAAAACCAAAAAAATCGATCCATTTATAATCCTCTGCGAGTTGTATTAATGGATCGTCCAATTCAAAATGATAACAGAAGGCATAGGTCGTCAGAAGGAGTTCTAGCACGCATATATATATAGTATACCCCCTAGTCACCTTATTTCCTCTATGAGGGAGAAAGAAAATGAAAAAACCCGTGGCTATCGGAAAAACTACAATTATTGTTAACCAAGGAAAAAAGTTCGTGGTAAAGGCAAGATACACTCGAACCAGACAAAACCGTGCTCGAAAAATAGAATATATATTCTTAATTTTTTTTGATTTTTCGAGTACGGGTTTTTGTCGGTAATCAGTAAGTAAAAAAAATGTATTCAAAATAGATTCAAGTGGGGTTTTGGGGAACGTATCAATATCAATAAGCTAGACCCATGCTTCGAGTTGTTTCATGCCATAAATAAACTCGAACACTCAAGAAATCCGTTGGACAGGCGGATTCACATCTCTTACAACCAACACAATCCTCCGTTCTTGGAGCAGAAGCAATTTGTTTAGCTTTACATCCGTCCCAAGGTATCATTTCTAATACATCCGTGGGACATGCTCGGACACATTGAGTACACCCTATACATGTATCATAAATCTTTACTGAATGTGACATTGAATCTATCCATTTCTGAATTCATAAATTTTCGATCTAGTAATTTTGGAAATGAATCATATATTGAAACACCAGATCAATCAACGATTTACCAGAATTTTGGAATCAATCCATTTCTGGATCAACTGATAAGAGGGAACAAAGATACTTTGATTTTTTACGTTTTCGCCGATATGATCGAGGTTAGGACGTATTATAGATGCTAATTTGAATTTATGAATATTCTGATTTTGAAATACTATTTTATTTATTCAACAAAGTCGATTGATTGATACGAATCGATTTTCTGTTACGATAAATTGACGAAACAATAGCTGATCCGATAGCTGCTTCAGCGGCTGCAATAGCTATAACAAAAATTGAGAAAATATCTCCTTTTAATTGCCTACTATCAAAAAAATCGGAAAATGTTACAAAATTTATATTAACCGCATTTAGTATAAGTTCAAGACACATCAGGGCCCGGACAATATTTTGGCTCGTGATCAATCCATAGATACCAATAGAAAATAAATAAGCACTCAAAATAAGTACATGCTCGAGCATCATTGACCAACTCCGTACCAATTTCGATTCATTTCAATATGAACAATAAGTCAAGTGATTTGATTACTTATAATCTAACAAGTATAGAACAAAAGAATGCTAATAGATCAAATCAATAAACTTCTATTTGATTTATACATGAAACAGTATTCAAATCGAATTGAAGGCAAATAGATGTGATAACACAGAAAAGTCGAATTTGGATTGCTGTTGCTAGTTATAAAGATTTTTTACTGACGAGCTACGGCAATTGCACCTATCAAAGCAACTAAAAGAATGATCGAAATGAGTTCAAATGGAAGAAAAAAGTCGGTTGATAAATGAATTCCAATTTGTTGACTGTTACTTATCAAATCTTGCTCTATAATCTGGTTGGATCGTGTAGTCCAAATAATCCCGTACCACGACGTATCTAGAATAGTAGTGAGTAAGGACAAAAAAATACTTGTACAAACCAGAGAAGTAACTCCATTCCCAATAGTCCAAAGATTCAAATGAAAATCGTTGGAATAGTCTGAACCATTCATGAACATTACAGCAAATATGATTAAAACATTTACAGCTCCTACATAAATAAGGAGCTGTGCAGCAGCTACAAAAGGCGAATTTGATAGAATATAGAATAAGGATATACAAATAAGAACGAATCCCAATGAAAAGGCAGAATAAATCGGGTTGGTAAGTAATACCACTCCCAGACCTCCTAATATAAGACCCGATCCTAGAAAAACTAAAAGAAAATCATGTATTGGTCCAGCCAAATCCATTATATTAAAATAAGAGATAAATAAATCGAAATGTTTTTTCATGACCTTATTGAACCGACCAGGCAATTTTTTTTTATGAGGCATTCCCGATTGAATTCAATTCAAATCTAATAGGTGTGAATTGATGTGGGTACAGTTATTGGATCAATTTCGTTCTTTTCTTTATTGGAAATGGCAGTTGGAAATTGAAAGTCTATATTTCGAAAAAATTGTGGATATATTAACAGACTTTCAATACAAATTAATTTGTACTTCTCATAATCCAATCTATAGTTGGGATTTGTACCAAACAAAGAGAAAGACCTTATTCCTTTATACCAACACGGAACCCTAGTAATTTCCAATAATAAAGTAATAAAGAGATTTACCCGTTTTTTCTTTGAGACGAATTCAAAACTGTTCGAATTGTAAAATCGTCAATTACTGACATTGGTAAACGACCTAAAGCAATTTGATTATAATTCAATTCGTGACGGTCATAAGTAGCAAGTTCATATTCTTCAGTCATTGATAAACAATTTGTTGGACAATACTCAACGCAGTTACCACAAAAAATACAAATTCCGAAATCAATACTGTAATTAAGCAATCGTTTCTTTCGAATATCAGTTTCCAATTTCCAATCAACAACAGGCAGATCTATAGGACATACACGAACACAGACTTCACAAGCAATACATTTATCAAATTCAAAATGGATTCGACCGCGGAAACGCTCCGATGTTATTAATTTTTCATAAGGATATTGAATAGTTACAGGGAAACGATTTGCTTGGGATAAGGTAATCATGAAACTTTGACCAATGTACCTTGCAGCTCGTACTGTTTGTTGACCATAATTCATGAACCCAGTTACCATAGGGAGCATATCGGGAATATCTATGAATAAATTTTTTCTTTCTCTTGTTTGAGGTAAGCCGTGAATATAGTATCCCTTTTTTTTGTCTACAGTGAAAGGAGTTGGGAAGAGGTTGTTAATAATAGATTACCGAGAGAAATAGGTAAAAGAAATTTCCAGCCAAGATTTAATAATTGGTCCATTCTTAGTCTAGGTAAAGTCCATCTTGTTGTGATAGAAATGAACAAGAACAAATAAGTTTTAGCTAATGTAATAAAGATACCAATTGTCGTTCCAAAGATTCCATCCGCTTTATTTATTTCAAATAACTCAGGAACAAATATGTACGGAAGTGAAAGATTCCAACCGCCCAAGTAAAGAACTGTTACAAATAATGAGGAAACTAATAAATTTAGATAGGAAGCAACGTAAAATAAACCAAATTTGATCCCCGAATATTCGGTTTGATAGCCTGCTACTAATTCTTCTTCTGCTTCTGGTAAATCAAAAGGTAATCTTTCGCATTCTGCTAGGGAAGAAATTAGAAAAACGATAAACCCTATAGGTTGACGCCACAAATTCCACCCCCAAAAACCATATTTTGATTGCGCCCCGACTATATCAACTGTACTTGAACTATTAGATAATCATAGTCGGTGATAACATTACTGTTCCCATCGCTATTACAAAACCGTACATGAGATTTTCACCTCATACGGCTCCTCAGGGCCACAAATAAATGTAAGGACCGGGCAAGTATTCGTTATCTTGATATGGTTATAGCATAGATAGACTCGTGGAAGGTCCCCAATTATACCAATGGAATTCTGTCTGCTATAAGAATAAATCAAAAAGCATTTCTGAATCGATCTCATCCTTCAACTTTTTTGGGGTGAGTAATAACTTAATAAATCCTTCAATAAAATACTCTTTGTAGAAATATCTATTGATATTTCGAGCCATCATTTTTTTTTTGATTACGAAAAAAAATTAGACATTCCATTAGTTCATGAATCATGACACAATTTTTCTTTCTATGAAGATAGGAAAGAAATAAGAAAAAAATAGCTTTTCTTTTTATTGTAATTTTATTTTTTTTCTATGTTTTTTTGTTCCTCTTCTTCTTTCTGAGAAAAAGGGGGCCTCAAAAAAGGAAAGGATTATTTCGTTCCCGATAGTAATTTCTTTAATTGGGGGATAGGAGCATACTCTGAATCGGAATTGTGGGGAGTACTGCCTGATCATTTCTACCAACTTAAAGCCCCAATTAGTATTCTTTTTATGTTATGCAGACGTATCTTTTTCGTTAATTTACATAATCTCCATTACTAATTCTTTGTGTGTATTTTAGTGTTCCTTATTATCCACCCATTTTTTTTTTCAATCCCCCGTTCGTTAATATATGTATTGTAATACATTCAAACATATAGTGAAAACTCCATACGGTTGACTTTTGAGCCCGCTTCAAGCTAGGATGACCAATCAACTAATCTTGGGGTAAAGGGCATCTTCCACTTTTGTTTACTTTCACTTAACTCTTGTACATAGGAAATGAGACTCAATCTGCTTTTACTGCGAATTTAGAAGTTGTTTTCTTTCACTCATATATAACTATCTAATTTTTTTATTAACCTAAAGAATAAATAAATGGATAAAAAAAAAATGCGGATATCCATTTAATTTCTTTTTTTTTCTAGAAGGAAAAGAAAAGCTTATATTTTAGCGAATCGCACGTAGAGATATTGATAAAACACATAAAGTTAATGGTATTTCATAACTAATCGATTGAGCAGCAGCTCGCAGACCACCTAAAAACGAATATTTATTATTTGATCCATATCCTGACATAAGAAGTCCAATAGGAGCAATACTTGAAACGGCAATCCATAAAAAAATACCAATATTGAGATCAGCTAAAACAAGGTGATAACTAAAAGGAATTACTGAATAACTTAATAGAATTGATATGACTGCTATAGATGGTCCAATACTGAAGAAACGAGTATTTCCTCTAGCTGGAAGAAGATTCTCTTTGAAAAGTAGTTTTGTTCCATCTGCTAAAGCTTGAAGAATTCCGAAAGGGCTGGCGTATTCAGGGCCAATACGTTGTTGTATTCCTGCAGATATTTCTCTTTCTAACCACACAATTACTAGTACACCTATTGTGATTCCTAATACAAGAGTCAAAATAGGGGCAAACACCCGTATGGTCCCATAGAGCTCTTTTAAGGATTCCAATCGGGAAAAAGAATTAATATCTTGTACTTCTGTTGTATCGACTATCATTTCAACGATCAACTTCTCCCATAATGATATCTATACTACCTAGTATCGTCATAATATCCGCCAATTTCATTCTTTTAACTAACTGAGGAAGAATTTGCAAATTGATAAAACCCGGTGGTCGAATTTTCCATCGCCAAGGAAAACTACTTTGATCTCCTATCAGAAAAATTCCCAATTCTCCTTTTGGGGCTTCGACTCTCACATAAAGTTCTTGTTTCGGTAATTCAAAAGTAGGAGAAGGTTTTTTACTAATGAATCGATCTTCAAAATCATTCCATTCTGGATCGCTTTCTCTAGCAAAGCATCGGATTTCTAAATTCTCATAGGGCCCCCCCGGAATTCCTTCCAAAGCCTGTTGAATAATTTTTACGGATTCTGTCATTTCACCGATTCGGACTAAATAACGAGCTAATGAATCTCCTTCTTTTTGCCACTGGACTTCCCAATCAAATTCGTCGTAACACTCATAATGATCCACTTTACGAAGATCCCATTCTATTCCAGACGCTCGTAGCATTGGTCCTGATAAACCCCAATTTATTGCTTCTTCTCCACCAAAAATGCCTACTCCTTCAACTCGTTCTAAAAAGACAGGGTTTCGTGTAATAAGTTTTTGATATTCAACAACCCCCGTTAAAAAATAATCACAGAAATCCAAACATTTCTCTATCCAGCCATGGGGTAAATCGGCCGCTATCCCTCCGATACGAAAATAATTATGCATCATTCTCATACCGGTGGCAGCTTCGAATAGGTCATATACTAATTCTCTTTCTCTGAAAATATAGAAGAAGGGAGTCTGTGCACCAATATCTGCCATAAAAGGGCCGAGCCATAACAGATGAGAGGCTATACGACTCAACTCCAACATAATTACTCTGATATAGCTGGCCCTTTTAGGTACTTGAATATTTCCCAACTGTTCTGGTCCATTTACAGTTATTGCTTCTGTGAACATAGTAGCTAAATAATCCCAACGTGTTACATAAGGCAGATATTGTATAATTGTTCGGTTTTCCGCAATTTTTTCCATCCCTCTGTGTAAATAACCCAATATCGGTTCACAGTCAATAACATCTTCGCCATCGAGAGTAACGATGAGACGAAGAACACCATGCATTGATGGGTGGTGAGGTCCCATATTTACTCTCATAAGGTCTTTTCCTGTAGCTAGTATACTCATCGGTTTTTCCTCGATTCATTCTTACATGAATTGTTGAAAACAAAAAGAAGTTATCAAGATTCAAAATCTAATAAATCAAATAATTCAAAATTCTTTTTTTCAAATTAACGATTTTTTGACTCCCGGATATTCAACTGACTAATTAATTCTTTATAACGTACTCTATTTTTCTTTGACAAATAAGAAAGTAGCCGTTGGCGTTTTTCCAGAACTTTCCGTAAACCCCTCTGAGATAAATAGTCTTTTCTGTGCAATTCCAAATGGGAAGTAAGTCTTTGTATCTTATTAGTGAAACTTAATACTTGAAATTCAACAGACCCGCTGTTTTCTTTTTTTTTTTCTTGAAAAGTAACTGAGATGAATGAATTTTTTACCATAAAACGAAACCCTCTTTTCCCTTTCTTTTAATATGAAATTTACTGATCAGTAATAATAATGTTAGTCATTTGAATTGAATATACACAATCATCTTAAAGCCGTTATGAACTTCCGATAAAATCAATCAACAATCAATCCCATTTTCAATTTGATTAGGGATAAAAAAGGATGCTATATTTCTTCAAATAACAAATTTGCAATCGCGGATACATATGTATCCTTATTATACTGAAACGACTGCCATTATTGGTATTAAACCAATAGCGATTCATACAAACTAAATCTTCTAATCGATAATTGGGCCAAAGAAAGAACTTTAATTTAATTAGTTTCTTTTTCTCTCTAGCAAGATCTTTGCTTTTATCCAAAACGTGACTCCCTTTTTTTACGTTATTACAAAATACGGAATTTCTCTGAATACCATTTTGATTCTTCCAATTGAAACAAATCAGAGTTCTCAATTCTCTACGACGGTTGGGGAATAAAATATTTTCAGGAACAAGCAAATCATAATTCTTTTTGTCTCTATTTCCAGTCATTCTTTGATGTCTTGCAATGGATTCATAATTTTTTTTTTTATGAACATTGCTTTTTTCTCGGTATCTTTTAGTAATTTGGTGCTTATTCTTATGAACCAATGAAATACCTACGATTTGATATATAAAAAACTGTCCATCGTTTTTTACAGACAGACGAAGCGGTTCGATAATAAATATTCCCCCCTTCACCAATTCTGTAAGAGTGAAATCCTTATGAATCATCAAAATATCCAGACCCATTTCTCCCCCTTGAATAGAGGATATAGCAATTTCTCTTGGATTTATCAGTCGAAGCAGGAGACAATAGATCTTGATATTATTTATTATTCTTTGATTTAAAAAAGAATCCCATCTCAACTGAAAATGCAAATACTTTTTTAGGAAGAAATAAAGTTCTGCTTCTGTGTTGTTCTTGTATTGTTTTTTCGTTCTACGTTTTTTGATGTCTGATCCCGAAGAATTTGCTTCAACATCTTTTTCTTGGTTTGAGAGAATTGACCCAAGACTTACTTGGTTTTGTGCATCTGATCGAGGATTCCCTCGGTCTGGGGGTTCTTTTTCTTCTTTACTTCTATTGTATAATTCAAGAGAGTTTTTTTGATTCGATGATATAAAAAGATTTTCCTTTTTCTTTCGAGTTATTTTTTTATTCCCATTTTCATTTCCCTTAAAACTGAAAAGAAGTAATTTGATTGGTATGATCCACGGTTTTTTTTTATATGCATTAAAAAATAGCACTAATTCTCGGAAGAACCAAAGCTCCAGATTTGATATAGGACAACTTAGTATTGCTTCATTCATTCCCATCCAATCAAAAAAGAACTTTTTTTGATTGGATGGTTTAATTTCTTCATCTTCATGAATTGTAAGATAAAAAAGAACTTTCTTATTAATTTCATCAATTATTTGATACTTATCAGCCCCAATCTTAGTATTTGGATTCCTGTTGGTACCAATATCAACCCAGACTTCAATATCAACCTTATTTCTAAGACAAAAATCGAGAATTCTCCAATCAAAAAATTTTCTATCCGAAAATTTATCCATATCCATAATATCATCTTCTTCTAGATAATTATTAATAGGGATACCTCCCAACATATCAAATAATTTGCCTTCCCTTATGTTGGAATTAGAAAAGATTTCTTCTTTATTATTTACTTGGAATAATGATTTCTGAATATACGAGTCTTTCTTATCTTCATAATTAATAGATTTATATGATAAAAGATCATATCTATAGTGTTTTTTAAAATTATCTTTTTGATTCTGTAATGGATTCGCTTCAAAAAAATTTTGTTTGTCGGAATGAGTTAATCTATTTTTTTCATATGAATCCTTTTTGTTTAAATCTTTCTTTTGAGCCATACTGTGTCGATTGGCTCTATTTCGCCATTTTTGTGATACTAATATAGGCCATCTTATCCGAGATAAATCGGATTGATATTGATAATGACCCTTTAACCAGTTTTTCCATTGATTCATTTCAAAATTCAAAAAAGATTCATGTCTTAATTCGTAATGAAATATTCCTTGTTTTTTAAAATAATCTTTTATTTCCTTCTTAAGAAAAAGGGATGTTCCGTCATATTGAAAGACAAATCTTAAATTATAAAAGTGACTAAGTTGGGTTTGTGATAATTTGTAAAATACATATGCTTGTGATTGTGAGAAAAAAGAGAAATCATAAGAAATCTTTGAATTCTTATTACTAACCTTAGAAAGTAATTTTTTTATAGTCGAAATAAAGTGAATTCCATTTTTACTTGTTTTATTAATTCTTTCCTGATTTGTTTCATTATTGTGGATATTTTTCTCAATAATTTTGATTTTTTTTGGTGATTCAAAAAAAATAATTGCATTGATTCTTGGAATATTGACAATAGCTAGAAAAATTTTTATGTATATCCTTTCAATGAAAAATTTTATAAAAAAATATGATTTACCAATTAATCGAGTATTTCTTTTTTTTAATATTTGCCAAATCTTTTTGGACGCTCCTAATATTTTAGGACGATAACTTGTTTTGTTCGAACTAATATTTATTTCGTAAGTTAGCAGTCTTTTTTTCTTTTCTTTTGTAATTTTTTCTATTTTCTTTTTTATTATGTTTGTTCGATTAGTCAGATCTTTTATTTTTTTTTCGGGCAGTGCTAAATTTGTCCAATCCATAGATCGAATTTGAATGGACGATTCGTGAATCATCTGATTACTCATTATCAAATCTTTTTTATCTTCACCCAATTCATCTATTTCTCGCAATCTAAATAATGGAATTTGGTTTGTTTTTGAAAGTTCTTTTACTTTTAGTAATAGAATTCTTTTGATGACCCATCTTTTTGTTTCTTTTGCGATTTGTTGAAAAATTTTTGTTCTTTCTTTTAAAACTCTTAAAGACTTTGTTTTCAATTGTCTAATTTTTTTTTTTAGTTCTTTGAAAATGGGTTTAAAAAACGAAGGTCTTTTTCGGGGAGGACCAAAGGGCAATTCCGCTTCCATTCCCCAAACTGTTAAAAAACAAAAATCGTTGTTTTTTTGTCCCCCTTTTTTTTTCATTGCATCTTTATGAGGGAATTGAAGCTTAGATTTGTGCCAGGGTTTCAGGCAAAAAGGAAATAGGATCTTTATCTGAATACCCTCTGTTAACCAGCTTTTCGGAAATTCTCGTTCGGATAATTGAACACCGTTATGGGTGCATTTTACATACATTTCCCTATTCCAATCCTTTAAATCCTCGGACCATTCAGGAATTTGAAATAAGAGCATGCGAGCAATATTTTTAGCTATTATCAGTGAAGGTAATATAATATATTTTCTAAAAATCGATTGAGTTAATAATACAAAACTTCTGAGTACTTGAGCAAAAAAAAATGTATTCCAGATTTCTGCTATGGGTATCTCTGTTTTTTCTTTTCTTTTGTATTTTTCTCTTTTGTCCTCCTCTTGGTTATCAATTTTTTTTTGCTTTTCAATTTTAGAATCAGAAAGTTTTTGGTCTTTTTGTTTCCACATCCAATTTTTAAAAATTACTTTCATCAGTTCGGAAATATCAAAAGAAAAAAAAAGTTTGTCTAGCCTGTCCAAAAAAAGCGGGGAATGCACATTTGCTTGAAACAGTTCCCAAGTAATAGTTTTACGTCTTTGTGCGCGCATAGAGCCTTTGATTAGACCTCGACGAAAATCCGATTGTTGTGAATAATGGGTCAAATTCACTTTCTTTGCTTGCTTAGGACTCTTAGTATATTTGGTATTAATATACGTAGAGGTATTTGGCTTTGGCTGGTTATCAGTAAAAATAACTACATGTTTGAACTTTCTTGAACGAATTGCCCCAGCTACAGTTTCGCCCCTGTTTTTCTTTTTTTGTCCTAAATCGGTAATTGAGTTGTATGACCAGCGAGGAACTTTTTTACTAATTTCTTTTATTCCAATAGAGTTTTTTCTAATTCTTTGGTCGTTGGGATCCGTTATAACTACATCGAATAAAATTTTTAAAATTAGTATTCGATCTTCTGAATCAATTTTTTCTTGTGTTTGTTCTGGAAATAAAGAACGTACTTTTTTTGTTGAAAATAATTTTATACGAAACCTATCTAGTGTTTGCTCAAATTCGGGATAATTCTTAATAAGAAGAAGACTATGGATTTTATTTATCCAAAACGTACTGATGTTCTTTTGGCTAGAAGTTTCATTTAGCGTTAGGGGTGAAAAAAAAAAATCGATTCTTCCACGATAAGGTCCATGCAAAAAAGGATCATATTTTTTAGGTAAGTATTCTTGTTTAGTCTTATCATTACATAATTGAGTCCTTTTTTCAAGTACACTCAGAGTACTAGATCCTTTATCTAAAACTTCGATTCTATTCCTAAACTCCTTGTTTAAGTTATTTTTTTTTTCATTGGTGTAACTCCAATTATTATACAATTCATCAGAGGATAGTTTTTCTTTTGTTAAAAAAGACATCTTTTGTTGTATCATTTCCAAAAAAGTTGACAAACTTGCTGGATACGTAAAAGAGATCCTTTCTTTTCCATCACTTTGACATGTATAAAAAAAAAAGTGTGACATTTCATTTCTTACAACATTAATAAATCGATTATTTCTTTTCTTTTTTTTATATCGAAATGGGCGATTCCATTGTTTATAGTCGAAAA